ATTCTAAATGGAAATTCTTATTACTCTCCCTATATATTTCATTTTTCATTGGTTAATTGCAATTAATATATTTAGAATTAGATTTCATATCTTTTATTATTCTTTTTTATATTTGCGAAAAGAAAAAAAAAGAGATCGTTGGAGCAATCCATATTCGTGATGCAACTGTTGTTACATTAGATCCCCCCAAGAGTTCTTTCCTTATGGAACTACAATACAAAACAAAGATGGGATTCTTTAATATGGAAAGAATATAGAACCTAAAAGGGTATAAAAGGGTAATAGAAGTTGCTCTTCTTTGAATCGAGTTGGTCCGAAATCAAATTCAAATAAAGAAATAAAAGAAAATGAAAATATTCAATATTTTGATATTTTTTGAAAAAGTCAAGGCTTTCTTTTTTTTTTAGTGTCCGTCTATAATGACTGATAAATCAAGAACTTTCAATTGGAACTAAACGAATTCTTTCAATTTGTTTTTCTTACCGTCGTATCTGGATTGAGACTTAGGTAAATGTTTTATTCATATATGTTAGTAAAAGAACATATCTAATTTAGCTCTTTCATGCCTATTCTAACTAGTTATTTTGGTTTTTTACTGGCTGCTTCAACTATAACCCCAGCTCTATTTATTGGTTTGAACAAGATACGACTTATTTGAAATGAATGAAATTCAATAAACAATTTACAAAAAGAAAAATCAAAGCCTCTCATAATATTTCATTTCAGGTATTCTATGGTTCCTTCCCGCGTCAATTGCCAATTCCTGTTCATTGAGATTCACGGATAATTCAGATTAATATTTAGGGATAGATCTTACCTCTTTTTTTATTCCCTAAAACAAATCGAAATGATTGAAGTTTTTCTATTTGGAATCGTCTTAGGTCTAATTCCTATTACTTTAACAGGATTATTTGTAACTGCATATTTACAATACAGGCGCGGTGATCAGTTGGACCTTTGATTGAGTAAAATCTCTTTTTTTGATTGACCTCCTCCTTGTAGGAGGTCAAATTTCAGTTGCAATTCTACTTTGTTTTGTTAAATGATTTCATTGTAATTCGACATAAAATAAACGGAATCACGCTCTGTAGGATTTGAACCTACGACATCGGGTTTTGGAGACCCGCGTTCTACCGAACTGAACTAAGAGCGCTTTCTTATATCATATCCTATAACAGTAGATACGATTGTAAAGAAAAGTATTTTTTTACCCCGGAGGATTATTGTGTACATATAGTATGTAAAAATGAAAGATTATTTCCCGATCTTACTCAATGAATCCCTCGTAACTGTCCATAGGAGAAAGAATAGGTAGGGATGACAGGATTTGAACCCGTGACATTTTGTACCCAAAACAAACGCGCTACCAAACTGCGCTACATCCCTTTTAAAAATTGTTGTACAGTGTCATTGTATAAAATCCATGTCTTGTTTTCCACACATCCTTCTTTTTTGCTCTTATAGGTAGAGAATGTTCTTGTCATCTTTTTTAGGGGGGCGGCAAAATTTAATCTGCTGGGTCGTTGTACATATGCATTTTAGTTAGTAATTCCTAATTCTAATTTCATTTCAAGCAAAAACAAACGATCTTGAACTAAAAGATCGGGTTATCTATGATCTATGTATTAGAATATCGAACTAGAACTATATATGTATTACAATATACAATACAAAGAAATAATTCAAAGAAATAAGAAAAAAAAATAAAAGAAGAAGGAGGATTTTCAATGCGAGATATCAAAACATATCTCTCAACGGCACCTGTGCTAACCACTCTATGGTTTGGGTCTTTAGCAGGTCTATTGATAGAAATTAATCGTTTATTTCCGGATGCCTTGTCATTCCCTTTTTTTTAATCCTGATTGAATTCTTGTATTGATCTGTGAAGAAATGAAGAATATTTGAGATACAATTCTAGGTAACATGTCTCCAATTTTGCTCCCTTTTTCTTTCCTATCCTAAAAAAAAAGAAAGAGAAAGAGTGTATCGAACTTCAGTCAAAATACAGTGAATCTACGATATAATTTTGGGGAAAAGAAATGTAAATGTGGATCCAGTCGTTTAGGGGCGGTTACACGAAATTCTAATATAGAAATAAGAAAATACTGAGATTAGGATAGGAATAATTCCTAGTTAGAAAAAATTGTATTAATTAATTATTACGATATTCTTAATATTCTTCTATTAATGAATATGACTCTCTTTCTTTATAGTTATAGTAATTAATAGTGATTATCTTTTCTATTATAATACTTCGAAGTCATTCGAATTCTAATAATAATAATTCGAAAAAGAAAAGATTTACGAATTTTATTTCTAGTTAGTAACTTTTATTAATATAGATATAGAATATAGATTCTTTTTTTATTTTCTTTTTCTTTGGTTTGGGTCAAAAAGAAAATGAAGAGAGTTCTAAAGTGAAGTCGATCCAAAATGAAAAGGAGGTTCATGGCCAAGGGTAAAGATATCAGAATTATAGTGATTTTGGAATGTACCTGTTGTGTTCGAAAGGGTGTCAATAAAGAATCGCCGGGCATTTCTAGATATATTACTCAAAAGAATCGACACAATACACCCAATCGATTAGAATTTAGAAAATTTTGTCGCTATTGTCAAAAGTATACGATTCATGGGGAAATAAAGAAATAGATGGAACGGAATGCGTGTGTGATTTTTCCAAGTAGCGGGAAGAGTAAGAACTTTACATCTTCACATTAAAATATATAATACAAACCAAATCCTATTTTGGTCGAATCTTAAATGAATAAGAAAAAAAATAGAATTCTATTTTATAGATCCTTTTATATAGAAGGAATAAACAAACAAGGAATAAGCAAACCATGGATAAATCCAAACAACCTTTTCGTAAATCCAAGCGATCTTTTCGTAGGCGTTTACCCCCAATTGGATCGGGGGATCGAATCGATTATAGAAACATGAGTTTAATTAGTCGATTTCTTAGTGAACAAGGAAAAATCTTATCTAGACGGACGAATAGGTTGACCTTGAAACAACAACGATTAATTACTATTGCTATAAAACAAGCTCGTATTTTATCTTCGTTACCTTTTCGTAATAATGAGAAACAATTGGAGAGAGTGGAGTCGATCCCTAGAACTACTGGTCCTAGAACCAAAAATAAATAGAGATACTCCTCAAAACTCCAATAGGGAATCAAGCTCATATTAATGTTTTGCTCGAAAAAAAAGAGAATCCAGATTTGATTCTTGTATTCTAAAAAAGGAAAAATGGGGAAGAAATCTTTTTTTCTTGAAAGATGTTCGTTTATTCCTACTACTCAAATCTTAATTTCTTTTTCTTCTATCTTCCCGGAGTCCATTCTCCGGGAAATCCTGTTTCAATCATTCTTGTTTCCTGTATAATAGATTCTATTAAGATTCTTTTATTCCTTTATTTGATTTGTATTTGATTTTTGATTGATGATTTTATTTGAAATTATATCAAAACAATTCTTATTTGATAGGGCTATTTGCGCAAGTATTTTACGATTCAGAAGCAATTGTCTCTTGTACAGATTGTGAATGAATAGGCTATAACTATAGAATATTCTATCCTCACGAGTTACCGCATTTATCCGAGTGATCCACAAACGACGAAAATCTCTCTTTTTCCTGCTCCTATCTCGATGAGAGGAAACCAAAGCTCTCATTCTTTGTTGAGTAGTCGTTCGAGTAAGTCTTGAATGAGCCCCTATAAAGGTTGATGCAAATAAACGAATCTTTTTTCGACGTCTTCGAGCTGTATATCCTCGTTTAACTCTGGTCATTGAATCAAATGAAACTTTCTTGAATAACTAATTGATTTCTCTTCTTTCAGTCATCCTTTTCCTCCGGTCGATTAATAACAAAACGGATTCTTCCGATATATAAAATATAAATTCCAATGGCTTTTGCGACTATGACCTTCCCGACCACGATTTTTTCTTTCTTCATTTTTTCTTTCTTCAAAGTATCTCGCCTGGAAATAATAAATTCGACTGCTACTAAAGAAAAAAGAATAGTGGGTTCCCTCGTTTCTATGGCAACTTCTGAAACGGTGAGGTCCTCTCTATACACCGGAGCCTCTTCTTCATCGAATTTTATTGTGAACTTGTATAGTTCACACTCTTTGGCTCTACCCATCCATTTTTCAATTCTAATTAGAAAGTAATAGTCCTTTTCACAAAAAAGCTATCCATACAGTGACGGCATTTAATTCTGAAAGTTGGCTACATAGCTGACCCTGTTAGTCCGTTTTTTCAAGAATAGGAATAGGAACATAACCTTATTTCCTCCGCTTAATGGATAACTATTTGTTACCAATGGAGAATTCCTTCTCATCTCAAATGGAGTGATTGGATTTGCACCAATAGAAACCATAAATTCATAACATAATTAGGTAGATTATAGATCTTCATTTTTATCTATTTATATAATAGTCAATTAGATAGCCGTCTTCCACTCTATCTATCCTAATTCATCGGTAGTGGTCGTTGATACTGGAAAAGATTTTTGCATTTCTTCAAACTCATGATCTGAACTGAACGAGTCGCACATACACCCTAGTACATGTTCCTCGACGCTGAGGACATCCTCGAAGAGCGGGAGATTTCGTGACATTTCTTATTGGCTGTCTTGCGTTTCTAATAAGTTGTTTAATGGTTGGCATGGCATGTCTATAGAATCTCATTCTAGATAGAATAGAGCGGGTTGGCTTAGATCGATCTTAACCTGATGGTTGATGATTATGAATGATTTCTATTCACACGGAAATTTCAAATCTTGAAACGGAATTCGTATATTTATACGGAATCCCCAGTATTTTAATTTTCGACCGCTACAAGATCAACGATGCCATGAGCTTGGGCTTCTGTTGCTGACATAAAAACATCCCTTTCCATATCTTCGGATATAACCCATAAAGGGTTGCCCGTTCTTTGTACATAAACTTTTGTGAGAGTTTCGCGAAGTTTCAATAGTTCTTCTGCTTCCAGGATAAATTCCCCTGCTTGTGCCTCGTAAAAAGAACTAGCAGGTTGGTGAATCATAACCCTGATGATATTGATATAACATCATGAACGGTTCTTCTATCTATATATCGCACGATTGGGTTAAAGTAAGGGGGAATAAAAATAACAATAAAAAATAGAATTAAACAACCGTACGGGCATCTTTTGTACATTGCATACGGCTCTGCAATGGAATTTCTTTTTTCGATAGAATTGATTCTATCAAAAAGAAGAAATAGAACCCATCCGATCCAAATCGTTAAATGATCCATTTACCACCCTTCCTTTCGTAGTAGTAAAAAAGATACTATGATGGTTCTGTTGCTTTATATATTTATCTCGTCTGTGGTTTGTTTAGCAATCCCAAAGTTTCTTTTTGATACGATCCAAGAAGGAGAAAATGATTTTTTCCATTTTTTTGACTCTTTCTCTCATAACATAAAAAGAAGAAAGATACTTCTGGTGTGGAAGAATAATGGTTTGTGACGCTGAAATTGACTCTTGCTTGACACATAAATCAAATTGGGAATAACTCTTCTTTCATACTACTATCTCGATACAAAATCTCATGTTAGAAAAAAAAAAACAATAATGGTTTGTTCATATCGAACTCGAAGTGCCATGCTATTATTACTTATTCTTTATTTGATTCATATTCGATACAGCGAAGGCATAGTATTCTTTTTTTTCTCAAAGAAAAAAACTCATTGGCGCCAAGCGTGAGGGAATGCTAGACGTTTGGTAATTTCTCCTCCGACCAGAATGAAAGATCCCATTGAAGCGGCTAATCCCATACATATTGTATGTACATCCGGTGACACAAATTGCATAGTATCATAAATGGCTATTCCTGGTATTACCCATCCGCCTGGAGAATTTATAAACAAATAAAGATCCCTAGTATCATCTTCTATGCTGAGATATACCATGAGACCAACAAGTTGATTCGAGATCTCACTATCAACCTCTTGTCCTAAAAAAAGTAATCTTTCTCGATGAAGTCGGTTGATTAGGGCAAAATTGTATCCCTGAGGAACCGTACGTGCACCTTTGGATGCATACGGTTCGAAAGAATTGCGAAAAAAAGAATCAATGTGTCGATTCCAGTCCTATTTCTTTTTCCTTTTTTACATTCTAGAATGGGAAGGAGGGCAAAACTCATGTAAAAAAGAAAAAAGAATTTTATGAACTTATTGAACTAACTTCTCATTGATGTATTGTTTCATCGAAATTCAAATAACGATGTAATTTTCTTGTTCCTGAATGGGCCCTTTCAATTCTTTTAGGTTCTTGTTCTACTCCGGGGGAAGATTTTCCCGAATTCCATTTGCGCATATAGGTCAAATGATTCCAGTACCACTGTTTGATACCTTTCCCCAAAATATTCTATGTATTCATCATACTACTCCATTGGTAGGCAGTTTTATATAATCCCTATAGTAAGTCTAAGAATAGTCTATGATAAAAGTGGTAATCGTGTAATCATCATCTATTCTACATAATAGATTATATTATAAGATTCTATTATATTCTATTTATAGTTACTTAAATTCTATTTAATTACTTAAACTTAATTACTTAAGAATTTAATTAAATTGATATTTTATTTTTATATTCTTTATTTAATATTTCTTATTTCTATTACTACATTTACCTACATTTACACTCCCATTATTTATCTTACTTTTACTCTTACCATTTCCAATTTGGTATTCTTTGAACGGAGCCTGGATACTTTATTTTATCAGTCCAAGTAAACCATCAATTATTTGAATTGATAATATTGATCCCCAATAGGAATTATTGTGCTTCACGCTCCGAATTATTGATGATTCAATCAATACAATATTGAATATATCTTTATTGGATTGGGCGAAACAGAGAATACTCGATCGGGGGAGATAACGGGGAAATACCATATGACCAATATGTCTGACAAGTCGCACTATACGTCAACCCAAGCTGCATCTTCCTCTCCAGGACTCCGAAAAGGTACTTTTGGAACACCAATGGGCATTAAGATAAAGAAAAAAATGAAGTACTATACTTTACTTTAATATGGAAACGTAACAATGGTTTGTTTTATTGTCTTCATCATTTTTTCTCTTTCTTTTCTATTTTGATATTCTATATATATTTCTTTTTTCTTTTTATATCTTCTATTATATATATTCTATTCTATTTATATATTCTATTTTTAGATCTTTTCATCTTCTTTCTATTTAGAATCTTCTATTCTATATATCTTCTATTCTATATATATTCTATAAAATAAACTATAAAATAAAATAGAACTTAATACTTAATATTATTATATAGATAATAGATAGGACTGGAAGGTTCATAGAGGAAGACAGAATGAATAAAGAAAAATTCTAACGAACGGGATCGATCGGATTAGCCGATTGTTCGAATGATTTCGAATTATAAATAAAGTATCTATAGCATTATTTTCCCCTCAAAATCCTCCCATTGCGTATTGGTACTTATCG